GATTCTTGAATACCTACTATGGTAGAATATTCATGTGGTATTTTCTCAGATTTTGCACGTGTGATACATGTTCCCTCTATTTCTCCGAGCAAAATTCTTCGCATTGCAATGCCTATTGTATCTGCTTGACCTTTCCTAAGTGGAGACAGAATAAAGCGTCCATAATAAAGACGCTTACTGTCTACCCTTGATTCAACACACTTCCATTGTAGTGTCCGAGTAGATACTTTAACTTTTTCTCGAATCATAGTAATATATTTTTATGAAACTCTTGATTTAATTGTTTATTTCTCTTGAAATCTCTTTCTTTAATGTTTCTTTTTAGTTTTACACACGTCTTTTTTTAGGAGGCCTACATCCATTATGTGGCATAGGGGTTACATCCCGTATAAATTTTAATAGTATACCACTTCTACGAATAGCTCTTAATGCCGCATCTCTTCCTAGACCGGGACCTTTTATTATGACTTCTGCTCGTTGCATGCCTTGATCTACTACTGTTCGAATAGCATTTGCTGCTGCGGTTTGAGCGGCAAATGGTGTCCCCCTTCGTGTACCCTTGAATCCACACGAACCGGCAGAGGACCAAGAAATCACCCGACCTCGTACATCTGTAACAGTCACAATGGTATTGTTGAAACTAGCTTGAACATAAATAACTCCCTTTGGTATTTTACGAGGATGTTTACGCGAACCAATACGTCCATTTTTACGTGAACCAATTTTTGGTATAGATTTTGCCATTTTTATTATTTAAAAAAATATAAGTCTGAAATATATGGATATATCCATTTCCTATCAAAAAAGAATTCTTTACTCTTGTTTAACTAGTTATTCTATTGTATTCTATAATTCGATTAATATAGAATACAATTTTTGAAATCAAGCAATAATTAGAATACTTATAACTATCAACTAAATTCTAATATAGAATCTAAATTTTTAGATTTTTTTTGTTTACTATTTAAGAAAATGGAATATTAATAAGATTTTTTATTTGAATTTTAATATCATTTTTTTTTTTATTTGTACATTTGGTACTTTCTTTTTAATACAAAGCCCTTTTTTGTTAAAATATTATCCTTGTCTTTGTTTATGTTTTGGGTTGGAACAAATTACTATAATTCGACCTCGCCTGCGTATCAATCGACATTTTTCACAAATTTTACGAACAGAGGCTCCTACTTTCATATTTTGAATTTAACTCCTTACCTAAAATTTAATGCCAAATCTATATATTGGAAGAAAATAGGTTTTCCTTACATTATAATTGTGCCTCCTAAAAAACATGTTAAAGTTAAAAAATTAAATTTAAGTGACTTATACTTCCTTTTTCTCCTTTACCAGTCGTATACATTAAGTACGTCCAATTTTTTTTAAACATAGCCTAGAATCTTATTTAAATTCTATTTCTCTAAAGCAAGCTGGAACATACCCTCAGAAGTTATTCAGTAATTTAATCTTCATGAATTTTTATTTCTATTCTAGTTAAATCCTCTTGACACATTCACTAATGTATCAGGAGTAATAGTAGAAATCCATTACTTCTCTACTCCATTTACAATAATGTATATAATTTTTTCATAGAAATCAAATCGGATATCGGCAAATTTACCATTACCATATATAACATAAAACTTCGCCGCCGATTCTTTCTAATCGAGCCTCTCGATCTGTCATTATACCCCTAGAAGTAGAAAGAATTACAATCCCCATTCCTCCTAAAACTCTCGGAATTTGTTGATAGTTAGAATAGATTCGTAGACCAGGTGTACTGATCCTTTTTAAATTTAAAAAAGTTTTATACGATTCTTTCCTATTTCTTCTATACCGTAGAGTTAAAACTAAAAAGTATTTGTTGCTTTCTCGATGTTTTCTAACGTTTTCAACAAAACCCTCTCGTAAAAGTATTTTCACAATGTTTTCGGTGATATTAGTAAGTGGTATTTGAACCGTTCTTTTTCTATTCATGTCAGCATTGCGTATCAAAGTTAGCATATCAGCGATAGTATCTTTACCCACGATAGATTATTGCTCCTTACTTTCAATATAATAAACGTGCTCCTGTTTTTTGTTTTTTTTTTTATTTTTTGATTCAATAAAATATCTAATATTGAATATGAGAATATAATAATACTCTATCTATATATAGATAGAAAATATTATTCTAATTAGTCTAACTAATTAGAATAATCAGTATAATGTAAATCTATAATATAGAATATTCTAAAACTAAAAAAAGATAGAAAGAAAATGAATGACCTATTCTAAACTATATAGATAATATTATATCGAATTCAGAATTCTATTTGTATTTTGTATTAAAGTATATAAAAAAATACAAATAGAATATAGAATTCTGAATTCGAATTTTTATTTTGAATCTATCTATATATATTCAATTCAATATATATAGATAGATTTCATTCCTTTTTCTTTTTTTTTTTTTGATCTATTATTATTCTTATTTCGTTTTAAAAATTTTTATTAATTAATATAATGACTTACTATTTCTAATAACTTATCAATATGTATACTTTTCATATTTATAAGATATATAAGAAGATAAGATATAAGATAAGATAAGATATAATAATCTTAATATAAATATTCATAATTATAGAATAATCATTACACAAGTATATAAGTGAGATCTAATATATTTATGAATCTATTTCACTTCTATTCAAATATAGATTCAAATCGATTTCCTTCCTATTCATTCCAGTCCTAAATAATATATCTATATCACGATCTCGTATTATAATACCTCGGGTGCTAATGAAACTATTTTAGTGAAATTTAACTGTCTCAATTCTCGGGCTATTGCAGAAAAAATTCGAGTTCCTTTTGGATTTCCTTCTTTATCAATGAGAACCGCCGCATTATCATCATACTTTATTATTATACCATTACTACGTTTTAGTTCTTTACAAGTACGTACAATTACAGCCCTGATCACTTCAGATCTTTCTAAAGATGAATTTGGTACTGCTTTTTTGATTACAGCAACAACAATGTCACCAATATAAGCATACCGTCGATTACTAGCTCCTATGATTCGAATACACATCAATTCGCGGGCTCCGCTATTATCGGCTACATTTAAATAGGTTTGAGGTTGAATCATATCATTTTTTTCTATCTTTCAGTCAAAAAGTTGAAGTAAAAAAAATATTCTGTGTTCAAAAAAAAAAGAAACCAACAATTACCATTTTTTTCATACTAAAGACCTATTTCGTTCTAATGATTATTCTGAAAGAATGAATTGAGTTCGTATAGGCATTTTGGATGCCGCTATTGAAATAGCCTTTCTAGCTATATTTTCTGGGACCCCTCCCATTTCATAAAGTATTTTGCCGGGTTTAACGACAGCTACCCAATATTCGGGAGATCCTTTTCCCGAACCCATACGCGTTTCGGTAGGTCTTACTGTAACAGGTTTGTCTGGAAATATGCGTACCCATATTTTCCCACCTCGGCGAACATTTCGTGACATTGCCCGTCGCCCTGCTTCTATTTGTCTAGATGTGATCCAAGCGGGCTCAAGTGCCTGAAGAGCATATTTTCCGAAGGAAATTGTATTACCTCGATAGGCTTTTCCTTTCATTCTTCCTCGATGTTGTTTACGGAATCTGGTTCTTTTGGGGTTATAGTTGATGGTTATTTCTCAATTCCATCTCTATTACAGAACCGTACATGAGATTTTCACCTCATACGGCTCCTCGCGAATAAATCGATTCAAAAATATTTAACCAAACAAATTTAATTTTAAATTACAATATTAAATTAAATTTAAAATAGAATACAATCGCGGGATTTTTTGACATTTCATAGAATTTATTTTATCTATTAGAAATTTGTATATCTTGCTTTGATATAGAACCAAATATGGATTCTTATAGACCATTTTTGCTATCCATATCTAACTAGATAATGTTGTTTTGATATAAGGTTCTAACGAATCCATATTTGTCTTTTTTTTTATTATCATATTGGCAAAAATTTCTAAATTCAAAAAAATCCACATTTTCGCGGGCGAATATTTACTCTTTCATTATAAATTTAAGATGTAATGTTGGGTTAGTCCACAACTCCTCAAAAAAGAATGAATTCTTAGTTCCGTCCGCCATCCCATCTAATGAATCAGTAAGATTATGAAATTTAAGATAATCTTAGGTATTCACAGGTTCCATCGTTCCCATCGCTTTTCGATTTATGGTTAGGTCTAAATTCTACAATGGAGCCTCTTTAATATTAATAAGATTTTATTTTCATAAAATTTTCTTATTTTATTCTTTTTTGTTGAATCAACCTTCTTAGTTTTATTGATTCGCAGCTCTTGATTTGTCTATTCTAGGAATATATTCATCCATATATGGATGAATTTAGAATATTGATGCTTTATTACACTACCTTTTATGAAATGACCCATAGACCTTTACATAGTAGAATTCTATATCATTGATATCTTTTTTTCTATCTTTCTTTCACCCCTTCATTTATCTGTATATTCTTATTGCTTTACAACTAATAATCAGATTCTTTTTTATTTCAGTTGCTATAATTATATCACCACGTAGATCTTTATTTTGATTTTCTATTTTCCGCGGTTCTTTATATCCAGATAATGTTAAGCGATGAGTAGGTTATTAATTCTTTAGTAATTAATTCTACGAATTTTTGTAGAAATTTAATCACTCTAAAAAAAACCAACGAGTCACACACTAAGCATAGCAACTCCTCCACTATAAAATGATTAATCAATTTTTTTTTTTTATTCAATCTTATAAAATTTGTTATTTCTTTTTTGGGAATAAGAATGTAATAAGAATTCGTCATTTTTTCTTTTATCAAAAGCTAAAAATAAGGAAAAGTAAATTAGTCGTTGTTTAGAAATATCCAAACTTTGATTCCTAATACCCCATAAATAGTTCGAACTGTATAGGAACAATAATCAATTTTAGCTCGAATGGTTTGTAGAGGAACCCTACCTTCTC